CAATACAATAAACAATAATACAATAACTATAAACAATAATTAAAACTAACAGAAATCAAACAAGCACAATTAGATTTATTTATACTCGTCTAATCAAAATAAATTTTTCTACTTTAGACAAGTTTTTTTTTAGTTAAATTCTACATATATGATTTTACCATGTCTTTTATTTTCATTTTGGAAAAAAATTCCCAATGAATTAAAAGCGTATAAATAATAGATGTCTTTGACATTCAGTTGTAACAACGAGTAATTTTTTAAATGGCCGTTCCAAAAAAACGCACTTCTGCATCAAAAAAGCGGATTCGTAAACATTTTTTGAAAGTAAACAACTCTTTGGCATCGTTAAAAGCGGTTTCCTTAGCTAAATCTCTTTCTACTGGTAATACAAAAAGTTTTGTTTGTACAACAAAGAAATATAACAAGTAAAGACCTAAAAAAAATCATTCCAAGCAAACCAATAAAAAAAAAATTACTGATTTCGAAAACAAAGTCACGAGTTCCATTCCCTGTTGACTTAATCAATAGGAAATGGAATTTCACTGTTAACTTCATCTTAAGTTAAGACTTGTATTGTACTACGTTGAATCAGATGTGTTAAGATTTCCTTATTACTAATTAATCAATTATTAATTCAATTCAAACAAAAAAAGTCAATTCATTTTTTTTTACATCAGTCAAATTATTGGGTTCTATTTTATATTGGCGCTTCTATGCATTAATAATCCTAATTTATTTTATCGTAGAGTAGTTGGAATTTTGAAGAGTTCAAGAAAAAAAAAAAAAAAAACACTAAACTAAAAGATCGAACACTCAACTAAATATTTGAACGAATTTATATTTATAAATTTCTAACGTAGGTTAACTATCTTAAATATAGACGATTCCATATAATCAATTATAGATTAGTATAAAGGAGTTTAAGCTAAGCCGCTATGGTGAAATTGGTAGACACGCTGCTCTTAGGAAGCAGTGCTAAAGCATCTCGGTTCGAATCCGAGTAGCGGCATGGGATTTAAAAAAGTAAATAGATCCTATAATGAATTCAATTTTAATTCTCGATTTTGATTTTATATTTATAATTAATAGATTTTTATGATAGTTTTAACCTTAGAGCGTATATTAAGTCATATTACCTTTTCAATCGTTTTAATTCTAATTACAATTCATTTGATAACCTTTGTTCTCGATGAAATCGTAAAACTCGATTATTCATGTGAAAAGGGGATGCTAATAACTTTTTTAGCTATAACAGGATTATTACTTACTCGTTGGATTTATGTAGGACATTTTCCATTAAGTAATTTATCTGAATCGTTAATCTTGCTTTCATGGAGTGTTTCTCTTATTCATATAGTTCCATATGTGACAAAGACAAAAAATATTCTAAGCACAATAATTGGACCAAGTGCTATTTTTACCCAGGGTTTTGCTACTTCAGGTCTTTTAAGTCCAATACACCAATCACTAATATTAGCCCCCGCCCTTCAATCCGAGTGGCTAATAATGCACGTAAGTATGATGATATTAGGCTATGCGGCACTCATCTGTGGATCATTATTATCTGTATCGCTTCTAGCCATTACAGTTAGAAAAAACCTTTATCTTTTTTCTAACTGTACCCGGTTTTTAAATTTAAATGAGTCGTTTTTTTTTGGTGAAATCGACTACATGATGGAACGAGGTATTATTTTACAAAATACTTCTTTTTTTTATAAAAATAATTTTTACACGTTACAATTAATTTATCAATTGGATTATTGGAGTTATCGGGTTATGAGTCTAGGGTTTATTTTTTTAACCATCGGGATTCTTTCTGGGGCAGTATGGGCCAATGAAGCATGGGACTCCTATTGGAGTTGGGACCCAAAAGAAACTTGGGCTTTTATTACTTGGATTGTATTTGCGATTTATTTACATATTAGAACAAATCAAAACTGGACGGGAATAAATTCATCAATTGTAGCAACTATTGGATTTTTTATAATTTGGATATGCTATTTGGGGGTCAATCTTTTCGGAATAGGCCTACATAGTTATGGTTCATTTCCACTAGAATATTGAATTAAAATTACAAAAGATTAAAGTACGTATAACAAACTTTGTGTTCACAGGATTTGTCCCAGTTAACACAAAGTTTTTGAGTTTAATAAAAAAACCTTTTGTCATATTAGAGCTTAAGCACGCGGTTTTCATAAAAAACTCTTTAAATTAAACAAAAGAATTAAGTCATACTTTTTCCACAGATAGTGACAGAACAACAGCAGGGTCCATACCAATACCTAGTACAGGCGTGAAAGCGGAAGAAATTACTTCACGATCCAGCATCAAATTAATAATTAAGGTAATATCATTCCAATTTTCATTAGCCTTTAGAAAAGTAATTATCATTTTTTTATATTAAAAGAAAAGATAGTCTGAACTAGTAATTAATACCAAAATACTAGTAATTTGAAAACAAAAACTACTTAACTCTATTAAGGACATCGCTAAGATACTGAAACCATTGTAAATATTTTTGCATTAGTAGAGACCTTCGCAAAAAGTTGTCATATGAAAATACTCTGGAATATTGCTAACACAACTAGTGAAGGTATGGTAAAATTCCCTACGGTATATATTTTATATAGTGTACTTATTTTCTTTCCAATTGCCAAAAAATAAAATGGATAATCCGATTGTAGATTATAAAAGAATGCTCAAAAAGCTACACAATCTATAGAAATAGACGATACCTATAGAATTTAGTCGAAATTACTATTACTATATTGTGTAAATGTGATTGTGTAACTGTGATGTGTAAAAAAGAAAGTTCAAGTTAATGAATCCCGGGAAAACCACAAAGGAAAGGAGGGAAAATGCTTGGTCAGAACGACAAGATAGACTTGGTTTCAAAAAAAAAAACCCTGTGCTCAAACAAGTTTGGTTTGAGCAAAGGTTTTTCATTACAAAAATCGCTAAAACTAAAAAAAAAATTACTGGATTCAAGTATACTTTGATATAAGGTATCAATAAGCTAGACCCATACTGCGAGTTGTTTCATGCCATAAATAAACTCGAACACTCAAGAAATCCGTCGGACAAGCGGATTCACATCTCTTACAACCAACACAGTCCTCGGTCCGTGGAGCTGACGCAATTTGTTTAGCTTTACAACCATCCCAGGGTATCATTTCTAATACATCGGTGGGACAGGCTCGGACACATTGAGTACATCCTATACATGTATCATAAATCTTTACTGAATGGGCCATTATTATACATTTTTGAACGTGATAAATTTTCGGTCTAGTAAACCTATTTTTAAAGGAATCCTATATTTTGATACCAGACGATTCAATAAGTCGGCGAGATCTAGCCCCGTCAAAATTCGAATTTCTTTAGATTTCCTAGCGCATTCCAAAATACTTTGTATTTGTTAGGTTTTTTCAACCAATATCATATCGTACCCGTATCCATCTCGATAATTTCAATATATTTATGACTAGATCAATTTATAATGACTAGATCAATTTATATTTATCTAATTGAGTTTATCAAGAAATTGTATTGGGTATATGAGTTTTTTGTTTTCACAATAAATTGACGAACCACAGGTGGTTCCACTAGCTGTTTGAGCATCGTAAATTGGTATACCAAATCTAGACAAACTGGGACAGAAATTTCTATTAACTGAATTGAATATGAGTTCAAGCTACATAAATAAGAGCTCTAACCATATTTCAATTTATGATTAATAGGTAGGTCAAATAAGGAATTAGAGAAGTCTATCTTCGGGCATCATAAAGTAACGCGTTATAAATTTGGCTTCATTTCAATCTCAACTCAAGCCAACTTCAATCAAATTCGATTCCAACAAATATGGAAGAAAACAAGGTAATATATTCGAAATACGAAATAGATCAATAGCTAACAGAAGTTGTTCTCTTTGATTTTAGCTAGAAATTCAAATGCAATAATTCGAATATTGCTGTTTACGTGATTCGATTTTTGAGTTCATTTTGTACACATTTTTAAGATTGATTATTTTGTTTTGGGAAACAATTTAGATCAATTTTCTTATCTTATAGATCATAAGCCGAAAACGAATCCTTTTGAATTAGTGATGAACACTAACACTTAGTTGCACAATACTCAACACAAATACCCCAAAAAAACACAGATTAAAAAAATTAAATCTAGTCCATACACAAATAATAAATGTGTTTATCAAAGTCAATGTCTAGTTGCCCTAGGAACCTGATCAAATTATCTCCGTAGTATGGAATAGTTAGAGTGTCCCGGTACAGCGTACTCATGAAACCTTGCTCAATAGATCGGGTAGCTTGTATTGTTTGCTGTACCGAATGTCAGACCTGAGTTCTAATGTGAATATAGGAACAGGGCTGAAGACCAATAACAAAATCCCTTTGTTTCTTTCATACAGGAACTATTAAAGCAAGTTATTAATGCTAGAGAAAAAGGAAAATAAATTTACTTCCAAGATTTACTTGTCCAGCCAGTCTCATCCTCGGTCAATTTCATCTTGTGTCAATAGCCCGAAAAACGAAAATATTAGTTCAAACTAATGTAATAAAAATTTCGATTAGTGTTGCACTTCTTTTAGTTATGTCAAAAATAGTTATGTCAAAAAGCTCCCTATGAGCTACAAAGATTACATTTTGGTGCTATTAAAAAAAAATAATATTATATATTATTTATATATATATATATAATATAAATTTTTAAACTACTTATTACTTCGAGATTAAGAACGTTATTTCATTATAGAATTGCTAGAGAGTCAAACTCTTGATAAATCGACTCCTAGCATGAAAATAACTAAAAGTGAGCTCATCTTTGATTTGAAAACTTTCCATGTTTCTTTGTTAACTTTTTATCCTTAGATTTTTTTCATAGTTGTTTCAGTACTAAGGTTTTTATTGACTTAGTTTTGCATGCAATGCTAAATAATAGCAAGTAAAAACACGTTAATCTAAATTCAAACCAAACTGGGACGGTCAAATATTATGGTTATGACATTTCAAATAAATTTAACCAATTTTAAACTCTTGACTAGCTAACTCCCGAATTAATTGGTTATAGCTTTCTCTATTTTTTTTTGAAAAATAGTTCAGCAGCCGTTGTCGTTTTCCCAAAATTTTTCGCAAACCTCTCTGAGATGAAGAGTCTTTTTTGTGCAATTCCAAATGTGAAGAAAGTCGCCGTATTTGAGTGGTGAAGCCGAATACTTGAGATTCAACGGACCCCCGGTTTGTGTTTGTTTGTTTTTTTTGTGAACTGAATGCATTTTTTACCATAAATAAATAGACCTTGACTTTTTTTTTTAATTTACTTTACATTGACAGACAGCTATGGATTTTTATGCTCAATAATAATGTCCTGCGTTGTATATTGTATATATACAAATTGAATAGAAACTTCAGTACAAGTCGAAATTGGATTTTGTATAAGTAGAGCAAAGGACTGGTACATTTTCATTGCATTTAGACAGAAAATGCCGAAGGATTTGTTAAAGTCATTTCAAAATAGAATTAAAGCTTTTCCTTTCATATTTCATATTAAATACTAGCATTGACTCGTATGTGAGTCTTTTCTTTCTCTATCTTATAATCCTATTTTTCATATTTCTATATATAAGTATAAGGGTAGAGGATAAACAAGTATGTTATCTACATGTTTGTTTTCAATTGTGAATAGAAATGTATCCTTAATATAGTGAAATGACTACCATTACTGGTATTAAACCAATAACGATTCATACAAGCTAAATCTTCTAATCGAAAATTCGGCCAAAGAAATATCTTAAATTTCATTACTTGATTTTTGTATATATCAAGATCATTTTTGTCATGCGAAACTTGGCTGCTATTTTTTAGACTCTTTCCGTTGCAAACTAGTGTTACATTTTTGTTTGTTTTTGAATTAAAACAAATTAAAATTCGCAACGTTCTACAACGTCTAAAAGATAAAATGTTTTCAGGAATACACAAATTACAATTTTTGTCTCCACTTGCAGTTATTCTTTGCTGTGGCAAAATCATTTCAGCCAACTGTTTACTAGCAACGGATCTCTGCTTTTGATTCTTACTCTTATGAACCAAGGAAATACTTACCGTTTGATACATAATAAAATACCCGTCTTTTCCCGACAGACGAATCGGTTCTATAATAAACAATCCTTTTTTAAGTAATTCTTTCCGAGTTAAATTCAGATTAATCAACATTATATCCAAATCCAGTTCTCTTTTTTGAATCGAGGAAAGGGTAATTTTTTTTGGATCCATTAATCTAAGCAGGAGACAATATACTTTGATATTACTAAGCATTGGTTGAGTCAAAGCCTCATTCCCACGGAATTGAAAAAGCAAATAACGGTTCAGAAATAACTCTAGTTCTGCTTCTGTTTTACTTTTGTATTGTTTGCGCGTGTTCTCTTTTTTGATGTTTAATTTTGTATCATTTTCTTCAATATTGTTTTTTGGGGAGGGAAGAGATTCAAGGTCTTTTCGGTTTGTGAGTTCATGTTCTTCTTTGAGTTCGTTTTCTTCTTTATTTCGTTGTTCTTGTTTCACTGCTAGTTTTTCATTTTGATTGATTTCACTATTGTTTTTTTGATTTATATTCCAATTTAATAGAAGTAATTTGCTTGGTATAAACCAAGGTTTTGTTTTATATGTATTATAACGAAACAGAAATTCTGAGAAGAACCAAAGTTCCGGATTTCCTATCCCACCCTTTAGGGTTTCGTGATTCATTCCCATCCAATCAAAAAATTCTTTTTTTGAGTTTGGTGGATTGATTTTGGAAATGATCAGATCCTTTTTCTTAATTTTTTGATAATTAGTTGTACGAATTTTCATATTTTGATTTCTATTTATATTGGTCGTAATCCACGTTTCAATCTTCGTTTTTTGTCTAAGCTCAAAATTGATGATTTTACAATCAAAATATTTTCTATCGGCCCCCTTTTTCATATATAGAATATGACCCATATTATTTGTAATAGAGATCAAAAAAAGTTTTTCTTTAGACGTGGGAGACGAAAATTTTGTCTTTCCTTCCAAAGTCCCTTTATCCAAAAAGCAATGTTTTTCAGAATTAATGATAATGAATTTATATGAGAAAAGATCATAATTATAGTATTTTTCAAATACAGCTTTTTTAATCAAAAATGAATATATTTCAAAGTGTGTTTTGAAAAAAAAAAATTGGTCTTTTTCAGCTGAATTCCAGTTCCTTAACTTTTCCTTTTTATTTTGAATTATACGCCGAACTTTATTTAGACGTTTTGTTATTATTAATCTAGACCCGTTGGTCCGAGATAAATCATATGGATAATGTCCTCTTAACCATTTTTGCCATTGAGTTATGAAAGAACTCGTAAGTTTCTTATCGTCTAAGTTTGGATGAAGTCTTATCATTCCCTGGTTTTCAAGGGACTCTTTTATTTTTGGCTTAACAAAAGGTCGGATTACTTGAAATTGGCGAACAAATGTTAATTTATCTGAATTACTGATTTGAAGTCGTGATAATATATACAATAAATATGCTTGTGATACGTAAGGTACGCCATCCAACATATTTTGATTGGTTTTACTTTTTAAAATAGTATCCAGCGACTTTTTCGGAGTTGGAATTCTATTTTTCGTTTTTTTAGGAATTTTTTCTTGTTTTCTTTTATTATTGGAAATGGATTTTTCAATAATCTTTTTTGTTTCTTCAAGAAAAACTTCGATATTCTTTTTTAAAATATTTAATATAAATAAAGAACTATGTGGGTATATTCTTTCAATGAAAAGTTGAAAAAGAAGGTGCAATTTTACAATTAATTGTGGAGTTCTTCTTGTTGTTATTTCCCTTTTTTTGTTTTGGAATTTTTTCCTATTAGAACTTGTTTTCTTAGGACTAGGATTATTGATTTTTTGAGTTATTATTATTTTTTGTTCTTTATTGATTCTTGTTAGGTTTATTTGATTTTGACTTGTTTTATCAACCGGATGCTTAATTTGTTTTTGCGACAATGAAGAAGTTGTTCCACTCGGCAATTCAATTTTACTAAATAATTGATGAATAATTCTGTGGAATTTGTTTTTTTTTTTTTTCAGTTCTTTAAAAATGGGTTTAAAAAACGAAGGTTGTTTTCGAGGCCTACCGAAAGGAAATTCAGATTCCAACCCCCAAATTGTTAAAAAAGAAAAATCATCTTTTTCTTTTTTATTAGTTATTAGATTTCTATTTATTGGAAAGGATCGTCGTTTCGAATTGTGCCAAGGTTTCATCCTGAAAGGAAATATTATTTTTATCTGAATACCGTCTGTTAACCAATTTTGAGGAAATTCTGTTTCGGATAATGGAACACCATTATAAGTACATTTAACATACATCTCTCTATTCCATTCCTGTAAATCCTCCGACCATTCAGGAAGTTGAAATAGTAATATACGGCAAATATTTTTTCCAAGTATTAATGAAGGTAATAGAATATATTTTCTAACAACCGATTGCGTTAGTAACATCATACCTCTTATTATTTGGGCAAATGGAATGGTATCCCACGCCTCGGCTATCTCGATTCTCAATTTCTCGTTTGTTTCTTCAGTTACAATTTGAACCGTTTTCCTTTTGTCTAGCCTATTTCTAAAAATTAGTTGAAGCAACCCGGGGATCTCCAAAGAAAAAATAGGTGGTTTTTCTATTCTATCCAAAAAAAGCGGGGAAAATACATTTGTTTGAAACAATTCCCAAATAACGATTTTCCGCCTTTGTGCTCGCATAGAACCTTTTATTAGACCTCGACGAAAGTCAGGTTGTTGTGAATAGCGTATCAAAGCTACTTCGTTTGGGTCATCCGACGGAGCCGTATTACTATCCTTAGTCTTAGGATCCGGATCATCATTCGTAGTAGTCAAAATTACTACACGTTTGGCTTTTCTTGACCGAATTTCATAATCTATTGATCCGTTTTCGTGCTGTTCTCCGGATTGTTGTTCGATTTCGTCGATTAATTTATATAACCAGTGAGGTACTTTTTTTTGGATTTTAGGTCCCTTTCTGAGAATATTTTTTTGACCATTTGGATTAGTAGTTATAAAATAGTTTGAATCTGGTTTTCCTTTTGGTAATAAAAGATACTCCTTCCCATTTAAATCTATGGAGTTTTGTTCTTTAACAAAAACAAACTTTTTGATAAAAATTAACGAATCAAAAAAATGCGTTGATACTATTTTTTTATCAAGATCCGCCGCTTTTATTTCCAATTGTTGGAAATAAGCATCTTCAAGAAAGATATGATGAAGCTTATTGATTCCAAAATTATCTATTAAATTCCTGATATTGATTTTTTGTTGGATTGAACAGGAAATATTTATTGGTCTCCGATATGGTCCGTTGAATAAAGGATCATGCCCTTTTGAAAAATATTTGTGTATTGAATCATCGTGACACAATTGAGGCCTTATTTCAAGTAAATTAAAACAAGGATATTCGTTGTCTATCCCTTCAATTCTATTTAAAAACTCGTTGTTTAAATTTTTTACTTTTTTTATTTGAAAAGAATTAGAATAGGAGACTTCATTATAGGAATATTTTTCAAGCCTAAGCCAGTAGAGACCTCTTTTTGTACTTTCCAAAAAATTTGAAAAAATCGGGGGATATGTAAACGATATTGTTTCTTTTCCATCCCCTTTTGATATGCCAAAAAAATATTGTGACATCTCATTTCTGACAGCACAGGCAAATTGATTATTTTCAATGTATCGACAAGGTCGATTCCACTTATTAAAATCCAAAAGAAAGTTCACAATAAATTTCTCAAAACCAAAAGTGTACTTCTGTGAAGTCGAATTTTTACTATTGTTATTACTATGTATTAGATAAGACTTTTGTTTAGTTTTACGGGCGGTGTCTTTAGTGCTATTTACTCGAATTTTTTCTGTGTCTTGAATTTTTTTTTTATCTGTTTGTTCTGTATAAAAATCTTTATAAAAACCGGAAGTAT